TCGCTTTCATTCCAAAAAATTCTTGCCAGCCTTCAATTTTACGACTTGCTTGGTCATGAACTAGCATTACATTCAAATCATGCCCGGGGAAAATTTGAGTTGCATCAACTCCATATACCGCATGTACAACAATACTGCAATAATCATGCTCTGCTTCTTTTTTCATATTTTCGGTTAGAAGATATCGTTTCAAATAAGGAGCAAAGAACCCGCCTTTGTAGGTATCATGCAAATATTGCATCTCTTGCGCTAGCTGCCCAATATCTGGTTTTTTTTTTTGCTCGCACTCGATAATTTTTCCTTTTCCTAGCTAGAGCAAACTCAATCAAAGCTTCTGGATCACTTTCTACACGATGCCAAGCTGGCATATACAGCATAATTAGCAAATACCAGAATTTTTTAGGAAGCACTTTATAATTCAAATTCTCTCGCACAAAAAACATAAAAGCCACTTCTTCTGGGCTTTTATAAAGATTCCATTTTTTCATTGGAAAAGCAGTAACTGTTGTAAAAGTTGCAACTAAACAAAGCTGCCTATTGCTACTTATAATCCATTAAAAATAAATAAAAATGAATAATAAATAAAAATGAATCAGAAACAAAAAAAAAAGAAAAAGCAAAGAAGAATAAATATTATATAAAAACATATAAAAAAAATACCGACAGACACATAAGAAATACTTAAATAAATTCTTATAAGGGGGTAAGGCCTAGCGCTGTAAGTTGTCTAAAGTTGAACCTTTTTTTAAATCGAACACTAAATTGTAATAAATTAAAATCCTAGAAACAAAAGGCTTTTGAAACCTATTTAAATTTTCTTTTAAAAGTTGTTTTTTATATGTCCGCACTTTGTTTTTGAGCGCAGCTCAAAAAAGGGGCTGATTTTGGGGCTGCGCCCCAAAAACCCCAAAAAGCACGCGTTTTTTGGGGCAAAGCCCCAAAAATGCGCAAGGTCCGCTTGCCCGCGTTTTTTGGGGCTATGCCCCAAAAATGGGCAAGGAAGTACGCTTAAGTTAACATCTTTTTTGATGCTGGTTGTTCGCGCAATCCAGCAGATTGAGCCAACCATTGGTCAGCCCAAGCTGCTACACACATAGCACCTAGCAACCCAAAGAAAGCAACAGTTGCTGCTTGTCCAAGAGTTACAAAAGGTGGTTCTACAGGTTGATGACCCAAATAAGTCAACAACAAGAAGTCAGCCATCAATGCCCAAGCAAGAGCCATGTGCAAAGAGCGGAATTGTGGACTTCGGCAATTTGGTTTGTGCAAATAAGGCAACAAAGCCAAAACCAAGAAAACAAGACCAATTGCAGCTACTCCTGCCAATTTATTTGGAATACTTCGCAAAATAGCATATACCCACAAGAAATACCACTCTGGCACAATGTGTGCTGGTGTACTATACGGGTTTGCTGGAATATTGTTATCTGGGTGACCCAATACTTCTGGATAGAATCCTACCAACCAAGCTGCCAAAAAGGATAGAGCAATTGCGGCTACCAAATCTTTCACATAGAAATAAGGATAGAAATCTACCAAATCAGTTTGTGCAGAAATCCCTAGAGGGTTAGTAGAACCATATTGGTGCAAAGCTGCCAAGTGAGCCAAACTCAACGCAGCCAACAAGAAAGGAAACAAGTAGTGAAAACTATAAAAACGATTCAATGTTGGGTTATCAACAGAAAAACCACCCCATAGCCAATGTACAATACTTGTACCAACAATAGGCAAAGCACTTGCTAGACTGGTAATTACTGTGGCTCCCCAAAGACTCATTTGCAAATCTTTAAAAATGTGCTCTTGGCTTCTTATGTATAATGATAAAATGAATGCTTGCTTTTTAACAGGTCTCGCTTTGATTTTCGCTACCGAAAATCAACGCATTTTTTGGTTTTTTAGTTTTTAGGGGCACTTTGTTTTTGATTTTTTGGGGCAATGCCCCCTTGCCCTGGCGGGCAAGCGGACCTTGCCCTGGCGGGCAAGCGGACCTTGCCCTGGCGGGCAAGCGGACCTTGCCCTGGCGGGCAAGCGGACCTTGCCCTGGCGGGCAAGCGGACCTTGCCCTGGCGGGCAAGCGGACCTTGCCCTGGCGGGCAAGCGGACCTTGCCCTGGCGGGCAAGCGGACCTTGCCCTGGCGGGCAAGCGGACCTTGCCCTGGCGGGCAAGCGGACCTTGCCCTGGCGGGCAAGCGGACCTTGCCCTGGCGGGCAAGCGGACCTTGCCCTGGCGGGCAAGCGGACCTTGCGCATTTTTTGGGTTTTTGGGGTTTTTGGAGCTACGCTCCAAAATCAGCCCCAAAATGAGCCCCAAAAAACGCGCGCAAAAGTGCTAAAAAAAGCTGCTAAGAATACACACAAAAAGGGAGCCTCGTCGGTTTTTTTGCATGCAAAAAAACCTCGCAGACAAAAGTGAGCCCAAAAATCAAAAACAAAACAAAAACCAAAAATAAAACCTCAAAAATCCAAAACAAAATAGCTAGCATTCAAAAATTTACCACGGCTTTTTATAAAGCCCTTGAACATAACACAAATTCTTGTATCTTTATACCATATTTGGATTTATAAAAGACCTTGAGCTTATAAACAAAGTATGGATCTGCAGAATTTTTGGAACGGATTATTGAGCCAAAAACCCAAAAAACAAAAAAACAAAACCAAAACTTTGTTATAAGAAAAATTCCGACTCTACATTAAGCACCATTTCAGGCACCCATTGGTGAACGAGTCTGTAGCGATTTTCCGTACAACCGACGGTCTCTGCTTAGAAGCAAGCCTTTGACCGTTTTCACCAACATCGCTTTTAGAGCTTTTTCTATATGATTTCTTACGGAAGTTGTTTAAAAATAGAACTCTAAAAACTATGATTTATTCAAATTTAGTTTATAATACATACTAGGATCCAAAAAAGGCTTAACAATACGAACAACATCAGGCAAAGATTCTGCGTGAATATAAATTAGATTGTATTTATCCGTTTTTTTTCGAATAGAAACTTTCCATTTATATTTATGTTGCAATGCTTCACACAAAATAGAAATATCTTTTTTTGTAAAACATTCTGTATGAAGTTGTAGCCCAGACCCAGTAAAATGTCCATCTGCACCAATCCAAACTGCAATAGCTAGAGCAGAAAGGTAGGTTTGAATGTTACGAGGTACTTTTTTCATATGATTTTCATAAAACCTTTCCCGAATCCAATCAAAGCTTGTAAAAGTAAAAGTATGAAATTTCATAGAATAATAAATAGCTCCATTTTTCCCAATTTGTTTGTTAATTTTGGGGTTAGGGCCATCATTACAATATCCACGATTTATCAAAAATTTTCGCATCCAGCTTAGAAAAGAAACTTGTCGCCTAGAATGGTGAAAAGTAATACGCGTTCCTTTTCCATGTTTTTCAGCATAAGCATCACTCAAAAGAGCACCGTGCAAAAAACAAAGAACATCAAAATTATGAGGACCAATTCGTTTGTCGGCGTTCATACGAGGAGTATAGAAAGCACAAAAACTAACTTGAATAACCATTTGGGGCAATTGATCTTTACCCCATGGTAGCACATAGCCAATAAATGCTGTCAAAATCATTACTAGCAAAATAACAACACCTAGCAACCAAACCAATTCACGAGGTTGCGCATAACTAGTATAATACAAACCACGGAACAAGTGCATATATACTACAATAAAGAACAAACTCGCTCCATTTGCGTGCAAATAGCGCAATAGCCAACCATTTGGCACATCACGCATCAAATGTTGTACGCTATCAAAAGCGTAGTCTACATGAGCTGTATAATGCATTGCAAGGAAAATTCCAGTAACAATTTGCAATACCAAACACAACCCTGCCAAAACACCCCAATTCCAGTTTCCGCTAAGGTTACTAGGAGTTGGGTAACTAATCAAGTGGTTTTGTACCACATTCAACAATGGCTGCCCCAAAAGACTGCCGCGAAGATGACGGGAAGTATCCATAAAAACAAAAAAAATAGATATGATATGCTCAAAAAGTCTGCCTTAAAGAATCAAAAACAAAGCGCATTTATTTTTTTCCAGTAACGCTATAAACATCTTTTTGAAAATCTACAGAATGTTGTACAAAAACATCATGAACTGGAGCTTGTGCACGACGTTTTAGAGTCAATGCAACGGCTCCTACCATTGCTACTAGCAAAAGCAAACTCGCCAACAATAGCAAATCAATATGTACTCCATAAAGCGCAATACCTAGTTGTACTACATTAGATTTACTATTTGTCAATAGATTCCAATCTGGCAAGAAAGTTTCATATTGTTCTACAATAGAAAACAACGGTGTTTGAAATGGGCTAGAAGGATCTGGTTGCACCAAAGCAAAGAACACAGAAACAGTTAGAGCCAGCAACAAAACACCTGCAACAGGATAGGAACCTCGTTGGTGTGCAAGAATTTCTGTAGCAGGAATATCTAGCAACATTACAACAAACAAAAACATAATTGCCAAAGCCCCCACATATACAAGCAATTGAAGCAAAGCAAAATATTCCAATCCTAGCAAACACAACAACCCAGAAGCATGCAAAAAAATCAGCACTAGGTAGAATACGGAATAAACCGGGTTTTTGGATCGAAGCATCAAAATAGCGCTTGCCCAACAACCACTGGCAAAAAGCATAAACAACAAATCCATAAAGAAAAAGAAAAAAATAGATAGAATAAGGTTTAATAACCAAATTACAACAATGCCAAAGCCCAAGTAGCAGGCGCTGTTTCTTTTGTAGCCAAAGAAGCTTGATGCCAGAAAGTAATACTAGTACTCAAAGAATCTAGCACAGCGTTTGGTTTAATACCAAGCCAGATTGTCATCAAAATCAATGGTACAAAACACCAGAATTCTCGACGGTTCAAGTCCGCTAGTGCTTTAAAAGCATAAGGTTTAGGCATTCCATGAACAACTCGAGCATAGGCCCACATAGAATAAGCAGCTGCTAGTACTACAGCAATCAAAGCCAAAAACAAAGCCGCTCCATTATGAGCAAAAATACTACACAAACAAAGAAACTCGGCTAGGAAAGACGGTGTCAAAGGCATTGCCATATTACACAAACTAAATACAAACAACATAATACTAAACAAAGGCATTGCTGTTGCAGCACCTCCTAGATATTTCAATGCTTTTGTATGAGATCGGTCATAAAGAGATCCAACACACAAGAACAAAGCTGGGCTAGCAATTCCGTGTGCCAACATTAGGAAAGTAGCTCCAATCATCCCAAGGTCACTCATTGTAAACAATGCCAAAGTAACCATACTCATGTGGGCAACACTACTATAAGCAACCAGTTTTTTAAAGTCCACTTGACGAAGAGTTGTCAAACTGGCATAAATAAGTCCAATCAAACTCAAGCACATTACCAAAGGACCATAATACGCGTTAGCGTAATCAAAAAGACTCAAATTGAAACGCAACAATCCATATGTACCCAATTTTAGCAATACACCTGCCAACAATACACTACCTGCTGTACTTGCTTCTACGTGAGCTTCAGGCAACCACAAATGTACGGGAATCATAGGTACTTTAACAGCAAACGCCAAGAAAAGACCCCACCATAGTACCAATTGACGTGCTGGTTCCCAATTTTCATGTACCAAAAGTAGAAAACTTGTAGAACCTGCTTGACTCCACATCAAAAGCATACAAGGCAACATAGCCAAGCTACCTACTAGTGTATAAAGTACCAATAGATAAGCGGCACGTACTTTACGAGGACCAGAACCTCCCAAGCCAATCAACAAAAACATTGGCAACAAGGAACATTCATACAATACATAAAAAGAAAGCAAATCCAAAGCTGTAAAAGCTCCAAACAAGCAGCTTTCCAATAGCAACAAAAGAGCCATAAAACTCATACTATGAGATGTTTGAGTAGTCCAACTACACAAAACAGCCAAAGGCATCAATGCAGCTGTCAATAGAATCATCCAAAGACTAAGACTATCAATACCAAATTCCAATCGTACCAAAACCAATCCTTGCCAACCTGCAGAGAATCCAATAACTTGTTGGAATGGTTCTGTAGCACAAGGTACAAAAGAAGCCCAAAGACTAGTACACAATACCAATGTAATCAAAGAAATAGCCAATGCCCAAACACGATGAAGTTTAACCGCATTTCCTGGCATGGCACACAAAACAAAAGCACCAAAAAGTGGCAATACAAGAATGTACCTCAACAAATTTTCAATAGGAAAAGATGTTAGAAGTGCTGTCCCCAAGCCACAACAACTTGTTACCAAAAACCACATAAAGATTTTGTATTTCTATAAAACTTTTTATTCCTGGGCAACTCATTTTGGGGCGCGTTTTGTCTGCTAGGTTTTTTTGCATGCAAAAAAACCGACGGGTTTTTGGGGCTGCGCCCCAAAATCAGCCCCAAAAACCCCAAAAACCCGTCGGTTTTTATTTTTTGGCGCACTTTTTTGATTTTTTGGCGGCCTTTTTGGGGCACTTTTGGGGCGTAGCCCCAAAAAGCCCCAAAAAATCAAAAAAGTGCGCCAAAAAAACAAAAAAACGCATGCAAAAAAACCTCGCAGACAAAATCAGCCCCGTCGGTTTTTTTGCATGCAAAAAAACCTCGCTGACAAAAAGCCCAAAACAAGCTCAAAAAACAAAAATCAAAAACAAAATCAAAAATAAAATCGAAAATAAAATAAAACAACTTAAAAGTTTATTAAAAAAATCGATTTTTCAGAATTATAGATAAACACTCACAAAAATCAAAAAAGACCCATTTTTCTTTAGAAAATATAAAGAAAAAACAACTAAAACAAAACGATCGTAAGGAAAAAAAACAAAAAATCAAAAACAAAAAAACAAAAAACAAAAAAACAAAAATACACAAAAGGATTCTATACTATACAAGTCTTTCCAAATATGTATCTTTGTGCTGTAGCAGCGCCTTTTCTAGGTAGCGCTCTTGCAGGTCTTGCAGGACGCTGGCTAGGAGCACGAGGCAGTGGATGTGTGGCCGTTCTAGGCTTGGGAACAAGTGCTGTTCTTAGTTTTTTGATCTATTATGAAATTTGTTTGATGGGAGCTCCTGTAATTTTGGATTTGGGGCCTTGGTTTAGTGCAGGAACTGTAAATGTGTCTTGGATTTTGAATTTTGATGCATTGAGTGCTGTAATGATGGTAACAGTAACCGGAGTGAGTTTCTGTGTACATCTATATAGTCTTGGATATATGCAAGCGGATCCTCATTTGCCACGTTTTTTGTGCTACTTGAGTTTGTTTACTGGTTCTATGTTGCTTTTGGTTACAGGAACTGATTTTGTAACAATGCTTGTAGGTTGGGAAATGATTGGTGTTTGTAGCTATTTGTTGATCGGTTTTTGGTTTCACCGACTAAGTGCAACTAAAGCGGCTCAAAAAGCCGTTCTTGTAAATCGTGTTAGCGATACAGGTCTTTTGGTGGGACTAATGGTATCTTGGTGGTATCTTGGTTCTACTGATTTCTCTGTATTGACTGCAACAAGTACCACAGCAGCTTATGTTGATATGCTTTGTTTGACTATTCTTGTAGGATCTTTGGGTAAATCTGCTCAAGTAGGATTGCACGTTTGGCTAGCAGATGCAATGGAAGGACCAACTCCAGTGAGTGCGCTTATCCATGCAGCAACACTAGTAACTGCTGGGGTTTATTTGGTTGCTCGAACTAGTTGTTTGTGGGAATGTAGCACTCTAGGCCGAAGTTTGTTGGTTTGGATTGGAGCTGTTACAAGCTTGATGGCGGCTACAATGGGTTTGGTACAAAATGACTTGAAACGAGTTATTGCTTATTCTACTTGTAGTCAATTGGGTTATATGATGGTTGCTTGTGGTCTTAGTTCTTATGGCTTGGCTATTTATCATTTGATGACTCATGCTTGCTTTAAAGCACTTCTATTTTTGGGAGCAGGTGTTGCTATTCATGCAACTGCTGATGTACAAGACTTGCGCCGTCAAGGAGGTGGTCATCAAGCATTGCCATGGGCATGGGCTACTTTGTTGCTTGGTAGCTTGAGTTTGATGGGATGGCCATTTTTGGCAGGTTATTATAGCAAAGATGCTATTTTGGAACTTTGCTGGGCTACACCTGGACCTACTGGAGTCTATTCTCACATTCTTTTGATGGTTGTAGCCGCTTTCACAAGGGCTTATAGTTTCCGTGTATTGGTATGTGCTTTTATGGCTCCTGCAAATGCTCGTCGTACTGAAGTGAGTCATACTGGAGTGCCTTATACTATGGCGGTACCATTGTTGATTTTGTCTATTGGTAGTATTGTGGCAGGATATGTATTGAGTGATTCTTTGATTGGATGGGGTTCTACTTTTTGGGGTACTGGTGTGCAAACTTCTCCAGCTACTTTGCAAGCAGTAAGTTCTCACATGTTGCCGGTTTGGGTAGCGTGGTTGCCTTTGCTTACTGTTCCTATTGGATATGTTTTGGCACAAAGTTTTACCATGCCTTTGCCTTGGTGTAGGAATCCATTTATTAAAGCCGTCTATTTGTTTTTGCAAGCTCGTTGGATGTTCGATTTTGTTTGGAATCAACAAGTTGCCAAATCTGTATTGAATCTAGGTACTTATACATGGGCTGTTGTTGATAAAGGTGTTTTGGAAGTGTTGGGACCACGTGGTTTGCGTAACCGTGTTACAAATTGGGCTGTTCCACTAGTGCGTCAATGGCAAACTGGTACTGTTCATGACTATGCACTTATCTTTAAAATCGCCGTGATTGCTGGATTGATTGCTTTGGCTTTGCCACATTTGTGGGCAGGTGTTGAAAGCCATCTAGTATATGCACGTGCTCTAACAGTAGCTGTTATGCTATTGGTTTTGGCTCCTTCATTTAAATGTTTTTATTTGTTTTCGTTTTTTTTTATTTTTTTAAAATGACTTCTTGGGTATGGGTACATAGCAATGCAGACGCTCCTACTCCATGGCAAATGCTGTTTCAAGATCCAGCAACTGCAGCTATGGAAGGTATTGTGGATTTGCATCATGACATCTGTTTCTTCTTGATTACTATTTTGGTTTTGGTTCTTTGGTTGGGTGCTCGTATTGTATATAGTTTTCATCACACTCGTATGCCAGTACCAGAACGTTTCAATCATCATACCAATTTGGAATTGATTTGGGCTATTTTGCCAAGTCTTGTTGTTACTTTGATTGCTTTGCCTTCTTTGACTCTAATTTATACTTTTGACGATTTGATTGCAAAACCTGCATTGACTGTTAAAGTTGTTGGAAAACAATGGTACTGGTCTGTAGAAATGAATGAACACGTGCACTATAGTTTGGTTGATATCGACCGACTAATGGAGCTTTCAATAATTAAATAAAATATATAAATCTAAAATTTTCCGTTTTTTATACTCTAAACTTTGGATTTAGTTTAGCCTTGCACATTTTGGGCACAAAGCCCCCCTTAAACGCGTGCAAGCAGCTATCGCTCGTAGGTTTTTTTGCATGCAAAAAAACCTAGCGGACCTTACCCTTTTTTGGTTTTATATAAAACCAACATAATTATTTCAAATAGTCCTCTCTAGCTCAGTGGTAGAGCGACTGACTGTTAATCAGTTTGGCGCTGGTTCAATTCCGGCGAGAGGAGTTTATCTTTTTTTTTATTCTAACTCTGTTAAAAACTTTATAGAATATTAATAGAATCTAGGGCATGTAGCTCAACTGGTTAGAGCGCTGGACCGATAATCCTGAGGTTGTAGGTTCAAGTCCTACTATGCCCAAAAACCAATATATTTGTAATTGATCTATATAAAGCAAAAAGAAAAATGACAATGTATGAATTGATTGAAGCTTATTCTTCTAGTGAAGCATGGCTTGCAGTACCTCTGGTTAGTTTTAACTTTCCAGCTTTGGATTTGATTTTCGGTGCCAATGTTTGGGCAGTTACCGCTGCTTTGGCTATTTTGATTGCTATTTGGTCTAACCCACAAAATCATGCTTACGCGCAAGCAGGTAATAGTGCTTTGGCTGGATTGCGTAAAGCAGTAAGTATTTTCTGGAATGGACAAGTTTTGGAACGTGTTCATTTGAAATGGCGTGATGTTAGTACACGTAATGCTCATTCTGCTGCATTGCAAACTAACCGTTTGACAGCTGCTTGGATTTCTTATAGTCCAGTACAACGTAAAACCACTGGTGTTTGGGTTACTGTTTTGTTCTTTGTATTGTTGGCTAGTAATGGATTTGGACTTGTACCTTTGTGCCAAGCAGTAACAGGACAAGCTGGTACTACTCTGGGTCTTAGTATTGCTCTACTAACAGCTATTACTCTAGCTGGTATGCAACGTTTGAAACTACGTTTTGTGAAACTCTTCTTGCCTAGTGGGCCTAGTTGGCCAATGGCTCCTTTGTTTATTTTGCTAGAATCTGTTAGTTACAGCTTCCGAGCAATTAGTTTGGGAGTACGATTGTGGGCAAACTTGTTTAGTGGACACTTGCTACTACACCTTTTTGCTAGGTTTGCTTTGGTACCTGTTTTCTCTACAAATGTAGTATTGGCTGCTCCTATTACAGCTTTGGCAGCAGGTCTATTGATGGCGTTGACAGGTCTTGAAACCATGGTAGCAATTCTGCAAAGTGGTGTATTTGGACTACTTGCTAGCTTTTATTTGACAGAAGTTTTGAGCAAACGTGATCCATTGGCGAAAGCGTCATATTGTGTTAAAATAAAAATAAAATAATATAAAAATTCCTGATTTTTTTTTTTTGCTTTTGTTTTTGAGCTCCCTTTTTGTCTGCGAGGTTTTTTTGCATGCGTTTTTTTGTTTTTTTGGCGCACTTTTTTGATTTTTTGGCGGCCTTTTTGGGGCACTTTTGGGGCGTAGCCCCAAAAAGCCCCAAAAAATCAAAAAAGTGCGCCAAAAAAACAAAAAAGTGCGCCAAAAAATAAAAACCGACGGGTTTTTGGGGCTGATTTTGGGGTTTTTGGGGCTGCGCCCCAAAATCAGCCCCAAAAAACCCAAAAGTTGCCCCAAAAAATTAAAAACAAAGTGCAAAAAAAAAGCAACCTATTTTTAGGTTTTTTAACCTAAAAAACCTAAAAAACCTCCGTTTTTTTTTGCTACGCAAAAAAAAAGCAACATAGTTTTATTTTTCTAAATTTAATTAAAGAACTTTTTGGGTTTGATCCTGGCCCAGCTCTAACGCGTGCAGGAAGTCTAACACATGCAAGTTAATGGATAATAAAATAGAAATCTATTTTGACTTTCTTTTTATTTGTCTTTAGCGTCCGGGTGCGTATAAACCGGATATAATAGTAAAGATTCAAAACGTTAGCTATTTTTTGTTAACGTAAGGAGCACTAGCTGCTTGCGCACTAGTGCAAGGTATAAATACCTTGTAAAAGGCAAAGTCCTTCTTTATTTCTAATCTGGTTTGGATTAGGTTGTTGGTATGGTTACGGCATACCAAGCCCATGATCCATAGCCACCCTTAATGGGGGGTTGGCCACAGCGGGACTGAAACAAGGCCCGTCAGTATTATCTGCAGCAGTGAAGAATCTTTGACAATGGGCGAAAGCCTGATCGAGCTGTCCTGCGTCAGACAGATTTATAAACACGATCCGTTTTGGAAGGCATTTTTGTTGTAACTCTAAGAATTATAGGCGTATTTTACGCTTTTGTTTTATATAGAAACAAGTTATGATACAAAGACATTTCTATAAAGGAATCCCCGGCCAATTCTGTGCCAGCAGCCGCGGGAATACAGGAGGGGAAAGTGTTGAGCTTTTGGACTAGGCCTAAAGCGTGGGTCGGTGCACAAAGATCTTTCTACTTTGAATCCCTAGATGGTTCTAGGCTAAAAATAGAGAAACTTTGTATGGAGTCAAAAGAAGGGATGCAGAATGGCCCCAGTACCGGTAGAATGGAAACATAAGGGTTGGAATACCGACGGCGAAGGCAACATCCTACTTTTGGACTGACACTCAGCCACGGAAGCGTAGGGATCAAATGGGATTAGAGACCCCAGTAGTCTACGCCGTCAACGATAAGTGTATGGGGGTTTATTTCCAAATAAACATCCATTGCCAAATGCAAGAACACTTCGCCTGGGGAGTAATGCCGCAAGGCAGAAACTCAAAGGCATAGGCCGCCGGGTAGACCGGTAGTGGAACATAGCGGTGTAAGCGATATAACGCGCAACACCTCACTATCTCTTGACATGTAGTAACTTTAATAGCTACATATAGCTATACTTTAATCTATTGAGAAAAATTCTAATTCTTTTTTATTTTGCTTTTTTTTATTTTATCTGTTTTTATTTTGTGTAATTTTGTAAATAATTATTTTTAAATATATGAAAAGCGAGTATAGCTCATCTGGTAGAGCGTTGGTCTTCCAAACCGAAGGTGGCGGGTTCGAACCCCGCTACTCGCTATATTTTTTTTAGCAATACATACCTTTTTGGTTTTTTGTTTTTTTATTTTTTTTCTTACATTCGTTTTCTTTTTGTTGTTTTTTTTTTGAATTTTATCAATAAAAATAGGTCTTTTTTTCTTACATTCGTTTTCTTTTTGTTGTTTTTTTTTTGAATTTTATCAATAAAAATAGGTCTTTTTTTCTTTTTGTGAGCATTTATTACTCTATAATTCTGAAAAATCGATTTCTTAAATAAACTTTTAAGCGGTTTTGGGTTTTTTGTTGATGTTTTATTTTTGTGCTACCTTTTTGTGCGCTAACAGCTTTTTTTAGGGGCTTTTTGGGGCGCGTTTTGGAGCTACGCCCCAAAAACCCAAAAGTGCCCCCAAAATGCGCGTTTTTTGGGGCTTTGCCCCAAAAAAACGCAAGGTCCGCTTGCCCGCCAGGGCAAGGGGGCATTGCCCCAAAAAATCAAACACAAAACAAAACAAAAACAAAACAAAGCACACACTTTTTAAAACTCGCAGAATTGAGCAATTGGTTAGCTCCTCGGGCTCATGATCCGATCGTGGTGGTTCGAATCCATCTTCTGCAATACTTTGTAGTTTAATACTTTTTGAATTATTTTTATAAATAATACTTTAAAACATACTATGAATATTGAATAATAATACGGAATAATGATAATTAACAATACTATAATGTGTTAATAATACTGTAATGTTGTGTTTATAATGCTATTATGTACTATGCTATACTCTAAATAATACTATACTGTACTATAATAATACTATATAAAAATACTAAATAATAATAATACTATATTGTGCTTAAATAATGCTATACTGTACTATAATAATACTATATAAGAATAATCTATAATAATACTATAATAATACTATAATAATACTATAATAATAATAATAATAATAATAATAATAATACTATAATAATAATAATAATACTATATAAAAATACTAAATAATAATAATACTATATTGTGCTTAAGTAATACTATACTGTACTATAATAATGCTATACAATAACTAATAGTGACTATATAATGATATATAATAATATAATATAAAATACTGAAAGATAATGGAATATAAATAAAATAATAAAAGAATACTTGTATACACTCTATCTATAGAATGATAACTAAATAGACTATAATAGCTCGAATAATACTAAATATCTATGCATAGCAAAACAAATAAAATAATAGTCCCTCCTTGAGTAAGAAGTTAGAGGGGTTGGGGAGGTGTAAGAATATTAACATATTCTTGTTCTTTGAAAGAAACCTTTTTGAATCTTGTTTTATTTATTTATTTACTAAAAAGTTATTTTTTGAATAACCCGACTTTTAACTATATATGTGACATATATATATTTTAGTTATACAAAAATAGAATAGCAGCAATGCCCAGATTTATCTGTTTTTCTTTTATATTATGATTTTTAACAGTTTTTAAATAAATATAGAATTGTAAAAAAAAACGGCTAGCACTTTTTTTTTTAGCTAAGCTTTTTTGTTTTTTAGTTTTTTTATTAGTTTTAAAGAAAATGAGTTTACTAGATGTTTTTTTGTAAATAAAACAGATATTTGTAAAGCACATTACATGTTTTAAAGCTTATTTTGAATAAGAGACTTGACAGCTAAATTAGCTAAACACAAAGAAAAAGAATATTACTGTTCTTTCAATTTTGAACATGTTCTTACGTAAACGATTCAAATAAGTTATTAATAAGTTAAATTAGAATATAACATAGTGAAATGAAAACAATAAGAAATAAAAAATGTCTCTAGGATTGTTTTTGGTTGTAAATTTGGTGTTGTTTGTTATGGGAACAGTGGGTACTTTTTTGAATCGACGTAATTTTATTATTATGTTGATGTGCATTGAAGTAATGCTATTGTCTGTGAACTTGATTTTTCTAACAGCTTCTGTGGCTTTGGATGACTTGAATGGTCAATTGCTAGCTTTGTTGGTTATGACTGCAGCTGCAGCAGAAACCGCACTAGGGTTGGCACTTTGTGTTTTGCATTATCGTATGCGAAGGACTCTAGATGTGGAACTAATTAACTTGATGAAAGGTTAATTTAGTATACAAAAATAGCTTATTTTGTGTTTTTGTCTGCTAGGTTTTTTTGCATGCAAAAAAACCGACGTCCGCTTGCGCGCTAGCGCAAGGGAGTTTTTTGGAACTGGTTTTGTGCGCATTCTTAGCAGCTTTTTTGGGGGGCACTTTTGACGTTTTTGAGTTTTTGGGGCTAAGCAATGAGCTCCGTCGGTTTTTATTTTTTGGCGCCCTTTTTTGTTTTTTTGGCGCACTTTTTTGTTTTTTTGGCGGCCTTTTTGTCCGCTTGCCCGCCAGGGCAAGGGGGCGTTGCCCCAAAAAATCAAAAAAGTGCGCCAAAAAAACAAAAAAACGCATGCAAAAAAACCTCGCAGACAAAATCAGCCCCCAAAAGCCCCAAAAAGCCCCAAAACTCGAAAATAAAAGAGCCCAAAAATAAGTTTGTTTTTTGTTTTTTGTTTTTTTGTTTTTTTTTTTTTTTATAATTCAATCGAGTGATTCTTAAATTTTATCTTGGTATTTCCATGGTAGCAGCCGCAAAACTAATTGGAGCAGGAAGTGCTCTAATCGCGCTAGCAGGTGTAGGAGCTGGTATTGGAATCGTTTTCGGTTCCCTAATTTCCAGTGCAAGTCGAAATCCATTGATGGCAAAACAATTGGTAGGTTATGCTCTACTAGGTTTTGCATTGGTGGAAAGTATTGCCCTATTCACTTTGCTAGTAGCGTTTTTGATCTTGTTTGGTTAATAACGTTTTCATATTGTATAAATATCTATTTTTTATCGTCTTTATTTTTTTTTATTTTTTCTTTTTTAGGTTCTATTTTTGATTCAGTCCCCTTCGTCTAGAGGTAAGGACAACGCCCTTTCAAGGCGTAAACGCGGGTTCAATTCCCGCAGGGGATATATACATTGAATAATTGACTCTGTTTTGTTTTTGATTTTTTGGGGCAACTTTTGTCCGCGAGGTTTTTTTGCATGCAAAAAAACCTCGCGGACAAAAAGGTAGCTCAAAAACAAAAATCAAAAAAAAAATCAAAAAAGTCCGCTTAAAAAATCCAAAAAGTAGCTCCTTGCACATTTTTGGGGCTTTGCCCCAAAAAACGCGTGCAAGCAGCTTGCGCTCCTCTTTTTTCCAGATATAGTATTTAGCGAATATAGCTCAGTGGTAGACGCGAAACCTTGCCAAGGTTTAGGTCGCAGGTTCGACTCCTGTTATTCGCTTTTATTGATTAAACTTAAAGAATAAGAAGCTATACTTTTAAGGTATAGTAGTCTAAAGGTTAAGGCGTGAATTTGCAAAATTCAATATAGCAGTTCAATTCTGCTCTATACCTATTTTAAAACATATAGCATTGCAGTAACAGTGTAACGTAACTTTACTTTTTCTTAAACAGTTTTTACAGATTTCATTCTTCATTTGAAAATGAAGAGCGTTGGTTTAAAATAATGTCTGCTGTTTTTTTTGTAATGAGTGCTGTTTTGGTATGGACTGCTGGTTTGGCAGATTGGATTGTTGCGTATGCAACAGGAATGACTCAATTGGGTATTTGGGTAACACTAAGGAGTTTGGTACCTTTTAGTGCATTGTGGGTATCTTTGAAAAGCGAACCTTTCTCTCAAATGCCTGCGCATACTGCTCGCGCACATTGGAGTCTTTCTTTGAAATAAATATATATAATTTATAAAAAAATAAAAAGAAATATTTCGTTAAAGATTCATAATCTTTAACGATTTTTGATTGTGACTTTGTAAAAAAAACTATAATAAAACAGTGGCTACTTTACTTTGGAGCTACTTTACTTTGGAGCTACTTTATTTTTGGGTTTTATTTTGTTTTGTTTTTGATTTTGGTTTTGTTTTTGATTTTTTTGGGGCAATGCCCCCTTGCCCTGGCGGGCAAGCGGACCTTGCCCATTTTTTTGTTTTTTGGGGCTTTGCCCCAAAAAACGCGCGCAAGCTGCTAGCGCACAAAAAGGTAGCTCAAAAACAAAACCCAAAAACAATACAAAAGAGAAGAAAATCCAAAAACTTAAAAAGAGCATAGCTCAAAAAAATCGGGGGTGTAGCACAAAAGGTGAGCGCGTTGGCTTGTCACGCCAAAGGTTGCGGGTTCAAATCCTGTCACTCCCGTTTCTTTGTAAACAGAAACATAGGTATAAACCAGGAAAAGATCAAAACAATTTATATGGGTAGTGTTTAAATATAAAATGCTAGTTACAAATGTGCTGGTGTTCTATACTTTTTCAAAAAGAGCAATAAAACATGAGTCTTCACGTTTTTTGGGATTAAACCCCCTTGCCCATTTTTGGGGCATAGCCCCAAAAAACGCGGGCAAGCGGACCTTAAAGCGTAAGCACCCATATAAAAATTCGTAGAAAACAAACCGTTCTACAAACCAACATAAGGTGGGTTGGCGTTTATGCGCTAAGGTTTACACATACTCCCGGGAAAGGAACTCGGCAAATTACTAGCGTGACTTCGGAGGAAGCTAGACTTAAAAGTGGATAGTATTTACTTTTAAGTGTCACATAATCGAGGGTGGTGACTATTTAATAAAAATACAGGACTTTGCTAAGTAGAAATACTATGTATAAAGTCTGACGTCTGCCCGGTACGGGGAGATAATGTATTACTGTGAAAGCAGTGTATAATAAGGACCCGTAAACGGCAGCCATAACTCTGATGGTTCTAAGGTGAATAGGTTGCCTTAGTAAAATCAAGCTATATGCTGGAATCTCCTCAAGTTTGAAAACTCTTTCTATGTGATTTTTATATAGAAAAGACAGCCTTTTCTACTCTAAAATTAGATATCGTTATTGTTCTAAATTTAAGTAAAAATGAAAAGGACATGGGGACAATCAGCAGGGAAGGCTGTTTCTACTTTATTTTACAATTTGGGGTTTTATTTTGTTTTGTTTTTGAGCTCATTTTGGGGCTTATTTTGGGGCTACTTTTGGGGCTAAGCCCCAAAAGTAGCCCCAAAATAAGCCCCAAAATAAACCCCAAAAACCCGAAAAACTCAAAAAATTCAAAAAGTAAAATAAAATAGAACAGAACCCTCAGAGACCACACGCTTGACATATAAAAAATATTCTACAAAATATCTATATACAAATTTTCTCTATTTTTCTTTTTTATGAAAACTAAACTAAATGCAAAGTGGATTGTAGGTTTTGTTGATGGTGAAGGTTGCTTTATGGCAAGTTTGATTAAAAACAAAACAATAAAATATGGATATCAAATTCAAATGGAGTTCGTTGTAACTCAGCACAAGCGTGATGTACAAGTTTTGTACGCTCTGAAATCTTATTTCAAGTGTGGACAAGTTGGCCCTAACAAAAAAAAAAAGGGAAATGTTTGGGCTTGGCGTGTACGAGGTTTGCAACAACATTTGGATAATGTAATTCCTTTTTTTGAAAAACATCCTTTGAAAACGAAAAAACAGATTGAATTTATTCGTTTTCGTAAACTTTGTTTGCGAATGCAGAAAAAAGAACACCTTACACCAGAAGGTTTTCCAGAATGTTATGCTTTGGCTGAAACTTTGCGGTACGACAGTACTGATATGGAATATTTCGTAGAAAAATACGAAAATCCAAACTCATTTGGTAAAACAAAACAAAACAGTTTTACTCTTTGTATATAGATTATTTTTGTTTGAATATATAAACTTTTTATATGAAGGTAGAGTCCAACTTCCATAATATGGAAATATAAACTTTAGAGTTTAGCTAAAAAAATCCATATTATTGCAACAGTTATCAATATTTTCGTTCTTTTTGTTTTTTTGGCGCACTTTTTTGTTTTTTTGGCGCACTTTTTTGATTTTTTGGGGCTTTTTGGGGCACTTTTGGGGCGTAGCCCCAAAAAGCCCCAAAAGTGCCCCAAAAAGGCCGCCAAAAAAACAAAAAAGTGCTGTTGTACTTGAAAAAGGGATAGATTTTTGAGCGAAATTCCTTGGCCTATAATTGAGGTCCTGCATGAATGACGTCACGACTGCCCTACTGTCTCTCCCGGGACGTGGGCGAATTTGACATTCTCGTGAAGAGGCGAGAAACCTAGCGCGGGACAACGAGACCCTATGCACCTTTACTCTAGGCTATTGAAATCTTTTGGTATAGAATTTTTCAGAATAGGTGGAAGCAATCCTTTTAAGTTGCGTCAAGTGAGATACCACCATTTTCTGTATAAAAGAAAGTAAAAAGTATACTATAGAACAATCTTTTTGTACTTTTTTCAAAGATAGCTTGGGAGTTTTTCTGGGGCGGAAGCCTCCAAAAAAGTATCGGGGGCGTGCCAAGGTTCGGAAAATCTATGTATATAGAATTTTTAAAATGACAACCCATAAACCGAGCCTGACTGTGAGGAATACCTTCCGAGCAGACACGAAAGTGGGCGGTAGTGAACCAGCAAAAAGAAGTGGAATTTTTGTTGATCAACGGATTAAAGGTACGCTAGGGATAACAGGTTTATTTTCTCCAAGAGTTCATATCGACGAGAAAGGTTGACACCTCGATGTCGGCTCATCGCATCCTCCTGCTGCAGAAGGTAGGAAGGGTTAGACTGTTCGTCTATTAAAGCGGTACGTGAGCTGGGTTTATTCCGTCGTGAGACAGGAAGGTTCTTCTCTGCGCTAGGTATAATGACCATCATATAGACCCTTTAGTACGAAAGGACCTGGGGGTCCGCACCTCTGATCTACCAGTTGTTTTGCAAAAAGCACCGCTGGGCAGTTAAGTGCGCAGACAGTATGGCTGAAAGCATCTGAAGCCAGAAAGTCGTATGTAGACAAGTCTCTAATAAACGCTAGAGTCTATAGCGAAAATCGGTGTTTGGTTAACTAACGTGAGTTATGGCCAGAACATACGAAAAAGAATGCATCTAAGTTTGGAAATCAAGCTCTTTTTTCTTTATTTTTTGAATCCTTATGTACGCTAGGTTTTTTTGGCGTAGCAAAAAAAAACGAATCACTCTTTAAAAGATTTTATTTAATATTACAGTACAGAACTTGGTTACTATACCAATTTATAGATAAACTTTTAAATAAGAGTTATTTCCTTACCCAGTCGTCTATTTTTGCTTGTTATATTTAGCTAAAAGCAAAAGTTCCTACAAAAATGACTGAGTATTTGGGAGTATTGATTTATCTAGTTTTGGCTAGTGTATTGGGAGCGGTTATTTTGTTTCTTGCTTTCCAAGCAAGTCCACGCCGTGTAGGTGACCTTGAAAAAATCACTTCTTATGAATGTGGTTTTGATCCTTTTGGAGAAGCTCGTTCTCCTTTTGATGTAGGTTTTTATCTAGTAGCCATTTTGTTCCTCGTTTTCGATTTGGAGGTTGCGTTCTTGCTGCCGTGGGTTCTCGGAGGGGCTAGTACTGGATTGGCAGGTTTTACAGGACTAGTTCTTTTTTTGATTGTACTAACAATTGGATTTGTTTACGAATGGCAAAAAGGTGCCCTAGATTGGAACTAAAGCCTGGCACTATGGTTTTTGCTTTTTTTCATAAAAAAAAGGTGTTTTTGGGGCTGATTTTGGGGCGCAGCCCCAAAAACCCGTCGGTTTTTTTGCATGCAAAAAAACCTAGCAGACAAAATGCGCTTTTAAATAAATTTTTCTTTTTTATGTTTGTTTCTTCTTTGTATTTGAAAAAAGCACAATACTTTAGTTTTTCTGCAAATCAAAATGTAAAAAACGTTGTATCTAATCGTGCTAAATCTACTGGTGCTACACTACCGCACCATCCGTTTCATTTGGTAGATCCTAGCCCTTGGCCAGCTTTCACTAGTATGTGCATGTTGTGGCTTACTTTGGGACTTGTTCTATATTTCCACAAATATAGTGCAGGGGGAACTGTATTGCTAACAGCTCTTGTAAGGTTGGTATATACAGCTAGCTTGTGGTGGCGTGATGTGTTTCGTGAAAGCCTAGATGGTTGCCATACTTCCAAAGTGAAAGATGGTTTGCATTTGGGAATGATTTTGTTTATTGTTAGTGAGGCTATGTTCTTCGTAGGTTTGCTTTGGGCTTTCTTGCATGCTTCTTTGATGCCTACAGTACAAATTGGTATGGCTTGGCCACCAGTAGGTATTGTACCGGTTGATTGGACCCGTCGTCCTACTTTGAACACTGTTTTGCTAGCTGCTTCTTACTTTACAGCTAACGCTGCAAAACATGCTTTGGATAAAGGAGATAAAAGTAGTTGTCGAAACATGTTGATTTTGACTATTTTCCTAGGAGCTTTCTTTAGTTTCTATCAATATCTAGAGTATGGCGGAGCAGCATTTACTTTCAGTGATTCTGTTTTTGGGAGTGCTTTTTATTTGTCTACTGGTTTCCACGGTATGCACGTAATTATTGGATTCTTGTATTTGGCTGTTTGTTTGTTTACATTGAAACAAACATTCCCTGGTCGTTCTACTGCACTAGACTTGGCTATCCTATATTGGCATTTCGTCGATATTGTTTGGGTATTCGTTTTTGCTTTGGTCTACGTTTGGGGTGGTGCGTTGCCTACCGCAGGTGTTGACACTTGTGCAGATGGTCTTTGCGTGATGCGTACTGTATTGCGTGATGCTCGTCTAGATAGGTTCTACGCAGATCCGACCTTCTTTGAAACAGCTATGTAAATTTATTTCTTTTTTTGTATTACTCATTAGAGTAATAGTTTCTATCCTTTTTTTAGTAGCGTTCAAAAATTCATGGTTTTGAGTTTGCTCTATATTATAAGAAATGAAATAAAATCTATTTGAATTAAGGAAAATAGTTTTTTGGTTTTTTTGATTTTATTTTGTTTTTGATTTTTTTGTTTTTTAGGCTCTGCCTCAAAAGTGTGCCCTTTTTTATTTTTTTTAAAAAAGATTTATTCAACTGTTTGTAATGTTACCGCTGAGTTAAAAACATATTTAACATCTTAGTAAGGTTTTTAATTGGTTAAGAATGTTGCTTTAACATGCGCGTTTGTTTTTTGTGTATTTTTATTTTTTATTTCTGCTGGCGCTTTGCGCCAGCACTCTAGTGTTATATTTAAAGCCCCCGAATGCAGGTGATCTTCCCCTGGCCAGGCTGAAGAACGGACAAATTCCGTGTTGGAGGGCCGAACCCGTGAACGTGGCAAAGTTCTGGGATGAGCTGGGGGAGGGAGTGAAAGGCTAATCAAACTTGCGTATAGCTGGTTTTTGACGAAAAGCATTAAGGTGCTACTATAATCTTAAATAGTTGTAAACTCAGGGACAATCCTAGGAGCGGGCAGGTCTAAGCTGCAACTCTCCTGTGATGACCGTGAAGAGTACAAAAAATGGATTGTAAGTTAGGCAGTGGATGCTAAGGTCCTCTGCCGAGAAGGAAACAACCTAGAAAGATCTTAAAGGTCCCTAAGCATAGACTTAAAACTTGATTTTTCAAGTTTTAGCATAGTGGGTATGGAAGTTTTATCGCGTAGACCCTCAGAAGATAGGCTTGGAAACAGCCAGTCTAGAATGAAAACGTAATAGTTCACTGAGAGAGCTTTAAAGCGCCCAATATTAACGGGGCTTAAGCCTATCACCTTAAAGTCTTTATGTGAATATCTATTTTATTTGAATTTTTAAACTATTACTTTATTTTTTGTAAATTTGATTTTTGTTCTTGTTTTTTTTGATTTTCTGTTTTTCTATCAAAAAAACAGCCTACTTTTTTGTATTTCAGAAAATAAATTGCATTTTCTTTTAGGGCTACTTTTGGAGCTTATTTTGGGGCTTTTTGGGGCTTCTTTTGGGTTTTTTGGGGCTGCGCCCCAAAATCAGCCCCAAAAACCCAAAAGTGCCCCCAAAACTCCAAAAACCCAAAAAAGGGCTTTGTGCCCAAAAATAGGGATATTCTGCAAAACAGATGATTTATTCATAATAAAAATGGAACGCTTTTACCGAATATCCGATTATGAATCAATGCATAGTGTTTTACCGATGCGAACCATTGATTGGTCTGTTTAAAACATATATTCTTTTTTTCTTTTTTTTCTTTAAATTCTACACAGGGGTTGCATGGCTGTCGTCAGCCCGTGGCGCCGAGCCGTAATGGAAGTATTTCCATATCACGGGCGTTTCCCTTACCTAAACAAAACCAAGTGTTTTTTAGGACTGTTCAACTTTCTCTTAATGGTTGAAAGGAAGATAGGACCACGTCAAGTCCTCATGGCCCAGATGAGATGGGCTACACGTGTGTTACAAAAGTTGTTACAATAAGATGCGAAGGATTCTTCTTAAAAGAAGAACAAAACCTGAGCAATGCTTTGAAAAATAACTGTAGTTCAGATGGTTCTCTGCAACTCGGGAACCTGAAGATGGAATTACCAGTAATCGCGGATCAGCACGCCGCGGTGAAACAAAGTAGCTTACCCGGGGCACTCACCGCCCGTCACGTTCTGAAAGCTTGGTGGGCTGGAAACTATGGAATGCATTTTTTGAATAGAAACTTTTTTTAATCCTGGTTAAAACCGTAGTATGATTATGGAATCTATTCTTAGTCTGTGATTTGTAACTAAAGTCTGTCTGGCGATTGGAATAAAGTCGTAACAAGGTTGCTGTACGGGAACGTGTAGCAGGAACGATATTTTTTTTGGTTTTTTTTCTTTTTAGGCACTCTTTTTTGGATTTTTGATTTTGGGTTTTTATTTTGTTTTCTTTTGTTTTTGAGCGTTGCTCAAAAAAGAGCAACCTTTTTGGTTTTTTGAGGCTTGCTTTTTCGTGCCACTTTGTTTTGGGTTTTGGGGGCTTATTTTGGATTGGAGCTCATTTTGGGGTTTTTGGGGCTGATTTTGGGGTTTTTGGGGCTGCGCCCCAAAATCAGCCCCAAAAACAGCCCCAAAAACCCCAAAATCAGCCCCAAAAACTCCAAAAACCCCAAAATCAGCCCCAAAAAAGCTATAAATCAAATGCCTTTTAGATATTTCTATTTTTTTATTTTTTAAAATTATTCACATAAGTAGTCAAACGTCCTATAGAGTTAAAGAAAAGTCGATAGACTTTTTGAATCTTTTTGGAGTGAACATGCTCGCATGAGTAGCCAAAGTATAAAAAGAAAAACTTTTAACTTTGTGGTAAACAACTAGAATTGGGTTAGAGCTCTTGTTCTTTCGGACAGGACTTTACCTAGTCCTATACCAATTGTTTAAAATGTTTAAAAACTTTTAATACGACCGAATACCCAAGGTTATCTGCGAAACAACGGCGCAGAGTGACACGGTCTCTAAGATAAGTTTATAGCTTATTGAAGGGTAGATGTTTTCTTTTCTATATGTTTTAGGTTTGTTTAGAAGCTATGTTTCTATTTTTAAGTGCTGTTTATTTTTTGTTTTGAAAAATAAAGTGAGTGCTACTATACACGACAATACCAGTAAAACTGGGGTTAAACACATTATTTAGAATTTTTTCTCAAAAAAAACAGGAGCTTAAGCTGCTTGCCGTTTTTGGGCACAAAGCTTTTTTTTGGTCATACTTTTTTGATTTTTTGGGGTTTTGTTTTTGAGCGCATTTTTTTGGCTGCCTTTTTGGGGTTTTTGGGGCTGATTTTGGAGTTTTTGGGGCTACGCCCCAAAAGTCGCTCCAAAAACCCCAAAATGAGCCCCAAAAAATCAAAAAACAAAAACCGACGATATTTTTTTTAGCTTTTAAAAAAAAGCTAAAGCGAAAGTTCTGACGCAAATGCCAAGGTGTGTAAGTACCTGGGGGTATAGCTTAGTTGGTAGAGCATCTGCTTTGCAAGCAGAAGGTCCACGGTTCAACTCCGTGTGCCTCCAAATGTTTATATATTTATATAAAGCATAGAGTGGATGCCTTGACACTTATGTAAGGGACGTTTCATATACGAAAAGCCGTTAGGTATTTACTAACGGATTTCCCAAGGGAAACCCAAAAGAAAGAAAATCTGTGAGTGTCAACTTTGAATAGCAGATGTAAAAAACCAACAGGGAGTGCGAAAGTAGCGGGGAGCGAAATTGTACAATGTTTGTCTTTGTTTTATAAAGCCTAGGTGCTTTCTGAGTTGCTGGATTCGAAATAGATTTTTTGGAAAAAAATGCCAAAGAAGGTGATAGCCCTGTAGAAATACCAGCAAGAATGTGCAAAATAGTTTATCTATTATTGTATATATACGATAAAACCTTTTATTGTATAAAGATAAGTTCACGCTATTTGATGTGTGAATTCATACTTTTTGTTTAAAGTGGTACCACCCACTAGACTCAAAACATAAGTGATCGATAGTGAACAAGTACCGTGAGGGAAAGGTGAAAAGAGCAACTTTTGTTGTAGTGAAATAGATCTGAAACCCTATGCTATCAAACAGTTGAATGCTTCTTTTCAGAAGTTTCAGCGTGCCTTTTGCAACATGAGCGAGCAAGTCTTTAAATGTAGCAGCTTAAGCCGGTAGGTGTAGGCAGATTGAACAAGTTTTTCGTTTAATAGATAATAATAAATAGAAAAGTATTCTCAATACTTTTTCAAATTCAATTAAGGTTAATAATTGTATTTAGGTACCCAAATTTTTTATATAAAGTATATATGTAATTATGCAAGCAACTTCTTCTAAATCTCATTGGAGTCTTCTAGCAACTCGCTGGTTGTGCTCTACTAACGCTAAAGATATTGGCGTAATGTATCTTGTTTTTGCGGCTTGGGCTGGCGTAATCGCTACCACTATGAGTATGGTAATTCGTATGGAAGTAAGTAATCCAGGACCAGGTATTTTGGCAGGTAATGGTCAACTTTACAACGTATTGATTACTGCTCACGGTTTGCTAATGTTGTTTTTTGTTGTAATGCCTGCTCTTATGGGTGGCTTTGGTAACTGGTTGGTTCCAGTTATGATTGGTGCTCCAGATATGGCATTTCCTCGTATGAATAACATTAGTTTTTGGGTATTGCCTAGCAGTATGACTCTTTTGCTATTGAGCAGCTTGGTTGAACAAGGAGCAGGGGTGGGGTGGACAGCGTATCCACCTCTAAGTAGTGCTCTAAGTCACTCTGGTGCTTCTGTAGACTTGGCCATTTTTAGTCTACACGTTGCTGGGGTTGGTAGTATTTTGGGTTCTATTAATTTCTTGGTAACTGTAGCAAATATGCGTGCACAAGGTATGACTTTGTATCGTTTGCCTTTGTTTGTGTGGGCACTTTGTTTTGTAAGTATTTTGTTGATTGGTAGTTTGCCAGTTTTTGCAGCAGGTCTTACTATGCTATTGACAGATCGTAACTTTAACACTAGTTTCTTCTTGCCAGCTGGTGGAGGTGATGTGGTGTTGTATCAACATTTGTTTTGGTTCTTTGGACATCCTGAAGTTTATGTATTGATTCTTCCAGCTTTTGGTGTGGTTAGTCATGTACTAAGCTTCTTTGCACGTAAACCTGTTTTTGGTTATGTAGGTATGGTAAACGCTATGGCAGCTATTGCTGTATTGGGATTCTTGGTTTGGAGGCATCACATGTATACAGTAGGATTGGATGTTGACACTCGAGCTTATTTCACAAGCGCTACTATGATTATTGCGGTACCTACTGGTATCAAAATTTTTAGTTGGTTGGCTACTCTTTATGGAGGTTCTTTGTGGTTGACAGCGCCTATGTTGTTTGCTCTAGGATTCTTGGTTTTGTTCACTATTGGTGGATTGACTGGTATCGTATTGGCAAACGCTGGAGTAGACGTTGCTCTACATGATACCTACTATGTTGTAGCTCACTTCCACTATGTACTAAGTATGGGGGCTGTATTTGGTATTTTTGCGGCTTTCTATTTCTGGGTAAGCAAAATTACCGGATGTATGTATCCTGAACATCATGGTCAAGCTCATTTCTGGCTTTTCTTTATTGGTGTTAACTTGACTTTCTTCCCTATGCACTTCTTGGGTCTAGCGGGAATGCCACGCCGATACATGGATTATCCTGATGCATTTGCGGGTTGGAACGTTGTAGCGAGTTTTGGCAGTTATGTAAGTGCACTAAGTTTTGTGTATTTCTTTTATATTGTTTACGAAACTTTGGCAAACAGTGGACCTTGCGCCGCAAACCCTTGGACTAACGAAGAAAAAAGTAGTGGAGGATTGGAATGGGTTCTACCTAGCCCCCCAGCTTATCACACTTTTGGCGATCAATTGCCAGTTATTCGTCCAACTCCTCAGTTGGCAGCTTCATTTATTACAAATATTCTTTATTTTTTTAAAATTAAATTTTATGGTTTTTTTCTTTTTTTTTATTTTTTTGTCTTTTATTTTGGATTTTTTGGGACCTTATTTATAGTTTTTTGGGTTTTTGGAGTTTTTGGGGTACTTTTTTTTTGAGCTGCCTTTTTGTGCGCATTCTAAGCCGCTTTTTTTGGGGGGCACTTTTGGGGCTGCGCCCCAAAAGCCCCCAAAATGCGCCAGCGCAAGGTCCGCTTGCCCGCGTTTTTTGGGGCATTGCCCCAAAAATGGGCAAGGGGGCTGCGCCCCAAAAAGCCCCCAAAATGCGCGTTTTTTGGGGCTTTGCCCCAAAAATGCGCAAGGTCCGCTTGCCCGCCAGGGCAAAGGGGCATTGGCCCAAAAAATCAAAAACAAAACAAAAATCAAAAACAAAAAACTAAACAAAAATGAAAAACAAAACGAAAAAATAAAACAAAAAAAACGAAAAGCCAAAAGAAAAAACTGTTTTTCAAAACTCTATGTGTAAATTTGTATATTATATCTCCAAAATATCTAAAAGGAGCTTCTTTGGTAAGTGGAGCAAAAGGACTTGGGCCAAAACGTGCAATGCAACTTTGGCCAACTGCTGTGCTTACCAAAAAACAACTCCAATTTTTTAAAAACAAAAATAAAATGTTTTCTGCGGAATACAGTCGAAGTATTCAAAAACCAAATTTGGCAGGTTTTTCTTATAATCTTAAGAATTTTAAACCCGTAAATAAACTAGGCTCTGCTCATGTTCAAAAACCAACCCAATTTGGTCTGTATAGCGCGAATAGTAATACATTTCTATATAAAAAACCTAAATTTGTAGAGAATCGTAAACTGCTTTATAAATCTTTTTGGTTTTTGAATAATGCTGCAATGATTCCAGGTGTACATAAAATCAAAAAAGCAAAAATGGTTTCTTTGGTGGAAAAACGTGCTTGGAAGGCTTATAGTCTTTGGCATGCTAATATGCCAAAATCTACTATGATTCGTTTCTTGAAAAAAACAAGTGCTTTTACTGAATCTGCAGTATCCGCTTATGGAAATGGTCCAGGTATCGGGGGTCCAGCTTCTTCTGTGAGCAATTGGTCTGTTATTGTTTCTCTAGAATCTTTGCCAGGACTTTGTTTTCTGAAAGCTTTTGCTTTTACAAATCCGCATAATGTGCGAGCATGGGTTCATGCCCAAAAATTGTATGTAAATGGATATAAACAAAAACATTTTTATCAATATGTAGTAAAACCTGGTGATATTATTAGTATTCAAAATAAAAATGTGTTTAAAAATAGTTTTATTCCAAAATATACTAGTTATTTGACAAACCCTTTGCTATCCATTTCTAATAAACAGTATGTATGGTAAATAAAATTAGATAAACTTTAAACATAAACAGCCAATGGAAAGATAAAGCTTCTGTTGAATTATTGCCGCTTATTTTTGGTTTTTTTTGTCTGCGAGGTTTTTTTGCATGCGTTTTTTTGTTTTTTTGGCGCACTTTTTTGATTTTTTGGGGCACTTTTGGGGCGCAGCCCCAAAAAGCCCCAAAAAGGCCGCCAAAAAAACAAAAAAGTGCGCCAAAAAATAAAAACCGACGGATAGTTTTTTTTTTTGATAGTTTTTTTTACTATAATGTTGGGTTTTTTAAAAACCAACAAGTTTATTTGAACCGGAAACTTTTTTGTGTAAATGATGGGGCATAGCCAAGTGGTAAGGCGTTAGACTTTGGCTCTAACATGCGTAGGTTCGAGTCCTTCTGCCCCAGCACTCTGAAGAAAACATTGTTTACAAAAATTCTCAAAAAAAGAAATAAAATGGCGCAAAAAATTCATCCGCGTAGTCTGCGTGTTAATTTGTGGACAGGACCACAATCTATGCAAACTTTTTATTCTGAAAAGTTTTATGCTTCTTTGTGGGCAGATAGTATTTGGAACAATATTGCAGTTTGTAATTGGTTTAAAAAAGTAGAACCTTATATGCCGAAAAGTCTAAAAAAAAGGCGTACATCTAAAAAAGCTTTTTTGCTTTTGACAGGTCTGTGGTATAAGCAAAATCCTTATGGCATTTCTATGGCTCCTGTTTTTCATCGTATGAGTTCTAAAGGTTTGCAACGATCCTATAGTCCACTTGTTAAAGCAAAAAAACGTAAATCTTTTCTGGCGCAAGTACGTCAGCGTTCTGTTAAAAAATAAACCCTTTTTTGATTTTTGTTTTTGATTTTTTTGGTTTTTTGTTTTTGATTTTTTGGGGCACTTTTGTCCGCGAGGTTTTTTTGCATGCAAAAAAACCGACGGGTTTTTGGGGCTGCGCCCCAAAACGCGCCCCAAAAAGCCCCAAAAAATCAAAAAATAAAAACCGACGGAGTTTTTTCGGGCTTATTTTGAGGATTCCTTTTTGTGCGCTAGCAGCTTGCGCGCGTTTTTTGGGGCAATGCCCCAAAAAAAATAGCTCTTTTTTGATTTTTTGGGGCAACGCCCCCTTGCCCTGGCGGGCTTCTTCGCGTTTTTTGGGGCATTGCCCCAAAAATCAAAAAGGTAGCTCAAAAACAAAATAAAATAGCCCTTTTTTGAGCTACGCTCAAAAACAAAAAATAAAACTCAAAAATTTAAATGAATCTTTACTGGAAACATTAGTATTTTTATAAACGGATTATTTAATCCGTATCTATTTATAAAAAGGTACCCTTTTTAGGAAAGATGGCAGAGTGGTCTATTGCGCCAGTTTGGAAGACTGGTTCCTTTTAAGGAACGAGGGTTCAAATCCCTCTCTTTCCGAAAATTTATATTATTTTGGATTTTATTTTGTTTTGTTTTTGATTTTTTGGGGCAATGCCCCCTTGCCCTGGCGGGCAAGCGGACCTTGCGCATTTTTGGGGCAGAGCCCCAAAAAACGCGCGCAAGCTGCTAGCGCACAAAAAGGAAGCTCAAAAAAGAGCGAAGCTCAAAAACAAAAAGCACATACTTTTTTGTTTTTTGGGGCAATGCCCCCTTGCGTTGGCGCGCTAGCTGCTAGCGCACAATAAGGTAGCCAAAAAAACCAAAAAAGAGCTCAAAAAGAATCCAAATCAAAAAATTCTAAAAAGAATATCAAATATTAGAAGCCAATACTCTAGGAAAAATGGCTGAGTGGCTTAAAGCGTCAACTTGCTAAGTTGTTGTGTTTAACAAAAACACCGTAGGTTCGAATCCTACTTTTTCCGTTTGTAGATTTGTTCAAAAAATCTAGGATAAATATTTGTATATGTTTAAATAATTGGCGGACAACGGGAATTGAACCCGCCTGCTCTGGAACCACAAACCAGCGCTTGAACCACTCAGCTAGGCCCGCCTTTTTTGAGCTTATTTTTGGTTTTTTTTGTTTTTTGTTTTTGGAGCTTGTTTTTGGGCTTCTTTTGGTGTTTTTGGGGCTTTTTTGGGCTTCTTTTGGGTTTTTGGGGCGCGTTTTGGGGTTTTTGGGGCTGCGCCCCAAAATCAGCCCCAAAAACCCGTCGGTTTTTATTTTTTGGCGCAGCCAAAAAAACGCATGCAAAAAAACCTCGCAGACAAAATCAGCCCCAAAAACCCAAAAGAAGCCCAAAAAAGCCCTAAAACCCTCCAAAAATCAAAAAAAAACCAAAAATAAGCTCAAAAATAAAAGGGTTTTATTTTTTTCTTAACTTTTTTATTAAACCTAAAACTTGACACGGGCAGGATTCGAACCTGCGTAGAGTATAATCAACGGGTTTACAGCCCGTCACCTTTGGCCACTCAGTCACCGGGTCTCTGATACTTTTGAAAGAGAATTTTTGGGTTTAATGTTTGTAAAGCTTTCCTATTTGAGTTTTTTGATGTAAAATTCAATACAGAACATACGCTTGGCAGGACTTGAACCCACAACTTTCATGGCCGTAACATGACACTCTATCCATTGAGTTACAAACGCTTAATTTTTATGTTAGCTTTATTTAGAGTTTTACTGCTTTATATACTATGAAGTTTTCAAACTTTTAAACGTATTCATTCTATAAAAACAGTTTAAGAAAATGCGGGTAGCAAGACTTGAACTTGCACAGATACTATCTACTAGATCCTAAGTCTAACGCGTCTACCAATTTCGCCATACCCGCTTGATCTATTATTTTATTTTCATTCTATTCAGAGTGGTAGGATTTGAACCTACGACCTGCGGCTCCCAAAGCCGCCGCGCTACCAACTGCGCTACACCCTGATAAATGAGTTTATCGAAGGCTTATTCTTGTGTTTTAGCAGGTCTTTAACTTTTGTGGTTTTTTTAGAGTTTAACGTAACTTATTGGTTTTTTATTCCAGGTATATACTTCGAAAATTTGCCATTTTTTTATATACTTTTTATCATTTTTTATGGTTTTTTTTTTGCACTTTGTTTTTGAGCGCACTTTTTTGTTTTTTTGGCTGCACTTTTTTGGCTGCCTTTTTGATTTTTGGGGCAATGCCCCAAAAAACGCGAAGAAGCCCGCCAGGGCAAGGGGGCGTTGCCCCAAAAAATCAAAAAAACAAAAAAGTGCGCTCAAAAACAAAGTAGCCCAAAAACAAAACAAAAGGCACTTTTTAGTGCCGACAATTTTTGTTTTGTTCATATTTAATCAATCTAGTTAGCAAAAAGAAATGAAAACCTTTTCCATTTTTGTTGAATGCCAAGAGTCCGATTTGAACGAACGACTCATAGATTTTCAATCTATTGCTCTACCCCTGAGCTATCTCGGCACAAAAAACAAATTGAGGAAAACTCTGTTGAAACCCACACAGGCACAGAAGGATTCGAACCCTCAACCTACGGTTTTGGAAACCGTCACTCTACCATTGAGCTATGCACCTCCTATCCTATTTAATAGAATGAAAAATAGTTTGAGTAGAAAAAAATTTGAATAGAGTTGTTTTTTATAATATATTCTAAAATATATGTAATACGATTGGCGGGATTTGAACCCGCACAACCATTAGGTTAAGAGCTTTTGAAGCTCTCGCGTCTACCATTCCGCCACAATCGTTGCTAAAAAAACAATAAAAACTAAAAATAAAAAAAGAGAAAATTTTTAAAAATATCTGAAAATAGTTGAGAAAAGAAGGACTTGAACCTTCAACATTCTGCTTGTAAGGCAGACGCTCTACCATTGAGCTATTTCCCCTTTTTTTTTTAACTATAGTTAATATGTTCTTATTAAATAGTAATTTATTTTTATTCACAAGGTCTTTTAATCTGCAAGTATCTTCGATAGAGTCGGCGAGTTATAGGAAAAATTATTTGAATAGAAAAAAAAGAGTTATTGAGTCTGGCAGGACTCGAACCCGCAACCAAAGAGTTAAAAGCTCTTTGCTCTACCATTGAGCTACAAACCCTTTTGAGTTTTTTTATTTTATTTTATTTTTGGTTTTTATTTTTTGGCTTTATTTTGGTTTTTTGGGTTACTTTCTTTTTAATCGTAGCTCTTTATTTTGGAATTCAAAAAATAGAAAAGTATCCCCGTAGGTTTTTATTTTTTGGCGCCCTTTTTTGTTTTTTTGGCGCCCTTTTTTGTTTTTTTGGCGCCGCCAAAAAAGGGCGCCAAAAAAACAAAAAAACGCATGCAAAAAAACCTAACAGACAAAATAAAACCAAAAACGCTTAAAAATGGTAAAGCTAAAGATTATTGAGACACATAAAACTTTAGGCTTAGCAAATCTCAATCATTAGTAAACGAATTTAATGTATTTAATGGCAAAAGACAGACTTGAACTGTCAACCCTTGGATTATGAGACCAATGCTCTACCATTATGAGCTATTTTGCCAGTAGCGTTGCGCTTATTTTTGAGCGTATTTTTTGGGCTACTTTATTTTTGAGCGCACTTTTTGGCTGCCTTTTTGGGGTTTTTGGAGGTAATTTTGGGGTTTTTGGAGCGTAGCTCCAAAATCAGCCCCAAAAACTCCGTCGGTTTTTATTTTTTGGCGCACTTTTTTGATTTTTTGGGGCAACGCCCCAAAAAATCAAAAAAGTGCGCCAAAAAATAAAAAAAAACGCATGCAAAAAAACCTCGCGGACAAAACAAAATAGCCCTTTTTTGAGCGTAGCTCAAAAACAAAACAAAACAAAAATAAAAAAAAAGCAAAAACTTTGACTAAGAACTTGTTAAGTGTCTTTTAACCCTTATAAATTTGGAAGCAAACGGATTCGAACCGTTGGCCCAATTCTTAGGAAGAATTTGCTCTACCTCTGAGCTATGCCCCCTAGTACTTGTGTTTTTCAAAATGTTAAGCGAAAAACCAATACAATTTGTGAAAACAAAAAAATTTTGATATTATTTAATTTTAGATTAGTGTAAAAACATGTACCATTGTAGCATTCGCTACAAAACCAGCTAGGGTAATTGGCAACAATGCTTTCCAACCAAGGTTCATTAGTTGATCATAACGATAACGGGGCAATGTAGCACGAATCCAGATAAAAAGGAAAACAACAAAAGTTGTTTTTAGAGCTAGCCACAATGCTCCTGGAATAATATTCAAAAACCCAAAAGGGGCCAAAGTACCTCCCAAAAACAAAAGACTAGTAATAGTACCCATTAGAAGTAGGTTAGCATATTCCGCAATAAAGAAAAGCCTAAATCCCATGGAAGCATATTCTACGTTGTATCCCCTAACTAGCTCCGCTTCCGCTTCGGGTAGGTCAAAAGGAGCACGATTTGTTTCTGCTAGAGAACAAACCATCCAAATAATGGCAAGAGGCCACAATGGCCATAGCAACCATCCTTCTTCTTGAACAGCTACCAAACATCGCCAATTCAAACTGTTTGCAATAACACAAACAGTCAATACAACCATACCCAAAGGTAGTTCATAACTAATCATTTGAGCTACAGAACGACAACATCCTAGAAATGCATATTTACTATTACTTGCCCAACCAGCCAACAATACGCCATAAACACCAAGACTTCCAATTGCCAAAACATACATAGTACCCAGATGCAAATCACTTACAGCCCCAGCTGCACTAGTAGGCAATGCTGCCCAAGCAGCTTGACTAGTCAAAAAAGCCAAAATAGGTGCCCAAAGAAACAAAGGTTGATCTGCATTACTAGGCAATACAGGTTCTTTAAGCAACAATTTCAATCCATCAAAAAAGGGTTGCAAAATACCCGCAAATCCCCAAACGTTTGGTCCTTGTCGACGTTGTGCCGCTCCCATTACACGTCGCTCTACTAGAGTTAGGAATGCAACAGCAAGCAACAAAGGTACAACAGTTGCCAATACTTGAATAAAAACATACAATGCCATAATAAAAAATCCAAAATCAAAAGAACTCTTCATTAGATGAAAACAATAGGTTTTTAGAAAAAAAGAATAGATTTTTAGAAATAAACTTTTCTATTTAAAAAAGTTTTTAAATGTCCGCTTTTTTTGGGGGCACTTTGTTTTTGAGCGCAGCTCAAAAAAGGGGCACTTTTGGGTTTTTGGGGCTAAGCCCCAAAAACCCCCAAAAAGCCCCCAAAATTCGCTAGCGCAAGGTCCGCTAGCGCGCTAGCGCAAGGTCCGCTAGCGCGCAAATGCGCGCAAGGGAGTATAAATAATTTGCACAGCTTAAACTGCAAGCGCAAGCAAATGACAAGACAATACAAGAGGTGCTGCATGCCACAATCCGATAGCCAAAATGGCCCAGCAGATGGCTACCAAATAACCTTGACTCGCAGCATAAGGTCCGTAAGATCCCCAACCTCCGGGTTGATCAACATAAGCTACTTTCAAAATACGTAGATAATATACGCTACCTAGCAAAGTACTAATAAGTGCAAGGAATACCAAAACATATTGGTCAGCACTTAGTCCCCACCAGAATAGCCCCAATTTACCCAAAAATCCGGCAACAGGAGGCAACCCTGCCAAACTCAACATAGCACCTGCCCAAGCAGTTGCGGCTACTGGAGAAGAACCATTTAGTCCAGACAAGTCCCAAATATATTGTGGGCCAGACGCATAGTGTCCTCGACCAGTTTTAGGAGCTCCGCTCCTAAAGCCGCTGCGAGTCCTTTGATTACTAGAAGCACCGGAATACATAATATAAGCGGAAGGACGATAGAAAGGCCACATAATCAAACCCCAAACAGCCAAACTTGTTACCAAATACAAGAACAAGTGAGCCCAAAGAGCAGAGTAAGAAGGGTTTTTGGCTGCAAAAGGCATTAGCAGCAATCCCATATGACCTACACTACTGAAAGCTAGCAAACGTTTCAATACAGATTGCGCAAGAGGGGCAACAGCTCCAATTAGCAAACTCATTCCACTGAAGAAAGCCATTCCATTCCCAAAAGCCGCAGACCATAGAGGATGGAAACTATGTGCCCAAAAACCAAGTACAGATACTTTAGGCAATGTACTTAGCATTAGAGTTACGCTACTCCAAGCTCCCATATAAACATCAGCAGCCCACATATGCAAAGGAGCCGCTGCAAGTTTCCATAGAAGTCCTAGTCCAACTAGCCACAAACCAAGCATTAGCCCGATTTGCGGGCTATCTACTCCAGTCCTAAAAATATCAGTATTGATTTCAGGACTAGTGGTATAGGCCATCAATTCTTGTAGAGAACTAAGGCGTGTCAATCCAGTTTGCCAGTAAATCAAACCGATCCCTAGTAGCAATAGACAGCTGCTAAAAGCACTCAACAAAAAGTATTTCATACCAGCTTCAATTGCATAAGCAGTTTGATAATTCAAACTACACAAAACAACAACTGCGAAACTTTGCAACTCCAAACAAACATAAAGAGCCATCAAATCCGCCGCCATCAACAACAAATGCACTCCCATAAGGAAAAATAGAACCAAATGTACATATTCAAGATGTACAATTCCTGCCCATTTTTGCCAAGGATTGCTTAGAATCAAACAAACAGCAGCAAACAACCACAAAAAAGTAGAAAGTTGGCTACTAAACAAATCACGCAAAAAAACACCCCCTGTTTGCAAACTATACAAAGGGGCATCCCAAACCAATAGAGCTGTCAACAAACAAAGAGTAATAGCCCATCCATTCAAATGAGCTGCAACGTGCAAAGGGCCAGAAACCGGAGTATAAAGCGGTGCTTCACTTTTTTCAGACCTAACATTTGCGCTTGTGTTCAAGTTACTAACGTTGTTTTCTTTGTCAAAATAGACCCTATTGGTGGGAGCAGAATTAAAACAAACCTGCATTTGTGTTTCTGGTTTATTTGTTGTAAAAGATTTTACAGCAGACCTATTTCCCCCTGTTTTTACCCCAAGTACAAAAACTTGTTCGGCTACAGGAGTTACCAATGGACCGCTACCATACCAAATAAACAACAACAATCCAATCAACAAAAATGCTTCAGGTGCCCAAACTACAACATCCAAAGTCATTTTTGATTTTGAAAAAAAGTGCGCAGCTACTTTTGTATTTTTTTTGTTTTATTTTTTGATTTTTTTGTTTTATTTTTGAGTTTTATTTTGTTTTATTTTTGAACTACCTTTTTGTGCGCAAGCTGCTTTTTTTTGGGTTTTTGGAGCTACGCTCCAAAATAAGCCCCAAAAATGCGCAAGGTCCGCTTGCCCGCTAGGGTAAGGGGGCTTTTTGGGGCGCGTTTTGGGGCGCAGCCCCAAAAACCCGTCGGTTTTTATTTTTTGGCGCAGCCAAAAAAACGCATGCAAAAAAACCTCGCAGACAAAAGTGCCCCCAAAAATCAAAAAATAAAACAAAAAAACAAAAACTAATAAAAATTCAATACAACAGAATTTGTTCTAACTCCTAAACTTTTTCAATGCTAATAAAGGTAGATTAGCTATTTATTTTCGAATTAGATAGTTTTTGTAGTTAGTTTTTTTTGCATTTTAGGTTTTTTTTTTTGCTCCTTTTTTGTTTTTTGGTTTTTTTGGATTTTTTAACGTAACTCAAAAAATCCAAAAAGGAGACAAAAAATGGCCAGAAATATTTTTAAGCACTTTATTGAACTCTTCGCTAAAAGTTTGACCACAAATCAGTTTTCGTTGAAGATTAGTAAATAGCTTTTGGTCCGGGGTTTTTTCGTGAGACAAAAGTAGCAAATCTACTCGAATTTGATGCATCATTTTCGCTGTTGTAAAATTATTATAGAAAAAGTGAGTAATTTGTTGATTTTTTTTATGAATATTAATATCCCTTGCCCATTTTTGGGGCAATGCCCCAAAAAACGCGGGCAAGCGGACCTTGCACATTTTTTGGGTTTTTGGGGCGCAGCCCCAAAATGAGCCCCAAAAAACGCGCGCTTTTTGGGGTTTTTGGGGCGCAGCCCCAAAATCAGCCCCTTTTTTGAGCTGCGCTCAAAAACAAAGTGCGGACATATTACCCAATTCTAGAAAACTCCTCGCTTTTCCTACTGTCAACTCTTGACGTAGAGTTTCAAGGCTAAGCACTGTGATACACATAAAAGCTGCTGTTACACAAACTCGAGCTTTTGTCAAATCTCGATAACCTGCTGGGATCCTTTTTTCGAAAACTTGGAAAGATGGTTCAAGTTTTACTTTTTCCAACAATTCCTCTAGCATATTTTCGCGAGCTAGACGACGATCCTATTCCATTTTCAAAATCCTAGCTTCTTCAAAAAGCACACCTTTGTTGAGCAGAATATTTTCTGCAATCAATTTGGCCCTAGGAAGCCCTGCCCTCAAAGCTGCTTTTAGCATTTCATTTTGTTCCCGCATAGCTGCGCTCAGTGTATCTAGTTTTTTAAGAGTTTCGCCTTGCATTTCAATTGTTTCATCGTGTTTTTCTAGAGCTCGGTCTTGTTTTGCTTCAATTTTACCTAGAACATTTTCGTAAAACAAGGCCCCCTTGCCCATTTTTGGAGCAACTTTTGGGTTTTTTGGGGCTGCGCCCCAAAATCAGCCCCAAAAACCCGTCGGTTTTTATTTTTTGGCGCACTTTTTTTATTTTTTGGGGCGTTGCCCCAAAAAGGCCGCCAAAAAAACAAAAAAACGCATGCAAAAAAACCTCGCGGACAAAAAACGCGGGCTTTTTGGGGTTTTTGGGGCGCTGCCCCAAAATCAGCCCCTTTTTTGAGCTGCGCTCAAAAACAAAGTGCGGACATCTTGAAGATATTCCAATAGCCTACTACGGGTAAAATCTAGAAAAGCTTGGCCCCCTGGAGAATTTCGACGATAACTCAATTTGTTATATTTTACAACTAGCATTTTTTGCCTCGCCAAAGCTTGGGAAATAATATTCGGAGATTGCGCGTATCCGCGATTTGTTCGCCTATTCATTGTCCTAATTGTTTCTTTAACATGCTCGCGAAACAATTCCTCTTTCTCAGATTGGCTTAGATTTTTATATGTATCGGGGCTATAGTTTTTTTTGAATTCACGTTTAAAGTGATTATTCAAAGACTCCGCTACTTGGTTTTGAAATTTGCCAGCATGAATTAGCTCAATTCCGTGGCTAAAAGCCCAGGTCATAAACTCTGTACTGGTATAGCAACCTTCTCGGTTTTTTGGGGCAACTTTTGTCCGCGAGGTTTTTTTGCATGCAAAAAAACCGACGGGTTTTTGGAGCTACGCTCCAAAATCAGCCCCAAAAACCCGTCGGTTTTTATTTTTTGATTTTTTGGGGCAACGCCCCCTTGCCCTGGCGGGCAAGCGGACAAAAAGGCAGCCAAAAAAACGCATGCAAAAAAACCTCGCGGACAAAAAGGCAACGAATAATTTTCGGAACACCAAATCGATTAATCATTTGCTCAAAAACTCCGATGACTTGTTGGCTTGTCAATT